TTAGTGTATACTACTACAGTATCATATATATATATAATTTATTACTCTTTCCTTTTTTTTGGATTATTTTTTGTTTGTTATTGTCTTCTTTATTATATTTCTTTCGAATGAATCGAAAATTCCAGAGTATATCTTTTCACGGGTCGAACCAAAAAAAAAGAAACTTCGAATATTTCCCTCTTTACTTTACCTTTATCCGGCAGAAAAAAAAGGAAAATTCCCTATTTTTTTGTCCATGTCCCTAAATTAAATATTAAATAATAGGAGACTTAAATGAAAGTCCCTTTCTCGCATTCGCTCTCCTGCATCAATATGGAAATATTTGGTACATGAAGCCATGATCTGATATCTATATCGAAATCCTATATAGATATAAACTGATCTTTTTCTGGAACCAAAGAAAGATATTGAAAAATATATTGCTCTTGTGACTCGGAAGAAATGGTTTCTCTGTGGAGGAAGGGAATAGCGATTTATTCCTATGGAGCATCCAGGAACAAGAAGATTCAATCGGAAATATCGACAAATTCTTGCGTGGTCCAAGGAAATAAAAAAAAGGGTCCGCTTCTACAATTTTATCTCTATCCAATTTGAATATCAGAATAGCTGATATAGTCATGATTCAATGGGTCAGGTCCACTTACTTTTTCTTTTCTTGATTTCTAATTTTTCCGATGGATTTAATTGGAACAATGGAGAAGTAGTAAAACTTGGGTTTGTCGATTCATAATTGAGATTGGGTATTATCTCGAATATCCATGTCCCGGGACCAAAAATATAAATAATGAAACATGAGGAGGAGTATAGCCTGTAGTGACATAGTAGTCCTCCTAATAAGTGGGATTCCTTATTATCATAATGAACAAATGTTCAACTTTATACCTATAACTCATTAGAATGATAACTCATTATGCGGTCCGTTTACCTTTTTTTTATTACAAATATCAATAATATCTCTATTCTCCGATGAAAAATGAAGACTAAGGCAGGAGCTTCGTGGAAAAAGCCCTTTATCGGATTTGAACCGATGACTTACGCCTTACCATGGCGTTACTCTACCACTGAGTTAAAAGGGCCATTTTCTTCAATTCATGAAGAGGCCACTAACCACTATGAGTCTACTGCATGTATCTATGTATAGACTATATGTACATATATACATGTATGCATAGGGGGCTCATTCAAGAACAAGCCATTTGATTTACCTAGGAAGTTCTAGGGTCAAATCAAATGATTATTTATATTTGAGAAATATCAATGCAATGAATTGTTTCGCTCCTAATTGCTTTGCTTTTATTGACCCATCGAGGCGAGATTCACTTGATTGATACATGTACCAATCCGACATAGATCCAAAATATTTCATCGAATCATGTGATGAAGGATTCGGCTCGTACCCTGAACTGAATTCTTATAAAAAAAAGAATCTTTTCGATTACTTGTCAATCCCTTCCCAGATTTACGAGTTCTACATCACCTTTTTGAATCAATCAAAAAAAAATTCTATCATTTCTGAATTTCCTGGCTTAGTGTTAGTGAGGCATATCTCGTCTTAACGATGAGCGAATCAATGAGTGAAAATTGAAGAAAGGGGGTTTGACTTTTTTTTGTCGGACAAATCCCCGCTGAGGGGATCCTATACTTCGTCATATATATATGATGGTTCATGAATGAACAATCCAAAAATTCTATGTAATTGTGGAAGCAAGAAAGATTCTTCGGATCTAGTCATGCCATTACATTATATTATATTGACAATTCCAAAAAACTGCTCATACTATGAGCATAATATGATGGCGATCGGGCAGGTATGCCCCTATCGTCTAGCGGTTCAGGACATCTCTCTTTCAAGGAGGCAGCGGGGATTCGACTTCCCCTGGGGGTAGGGTATTACGAAAGGAAGTTGATCATGGATTATCAATAAGCCTAGAATTGATTCTTCCTGGGTCGATGCCCGAGCGGTTAATGGGGACGGACTGTAAATTCGTTGGCGATATGTCTACGCTGGTTCAAATCCAGCTCGGCCCAATAATTCGCCGATCCATGGGGATGATATAACCAATTTGTCCTCCAGAAATGCCTGATATAGAGGAATAAATAGTCCATTTTTTCTGCTATATCCCTATTTCTTTGTTCATTTGTTCCCACGCGTTCTGATCTTTCTAACGATCTAGATTAATAATCTTTAAATAGAAGAAGGAGTAAAGAAAAAAAGAGTCCTTTTTTTTTTCATTGAAAGATTGATTATCTTATCAATCGATGTGGCAATAACCACAGGATTACTAGTAATCCGTGTCACTCTCACTATAGTTCATATCCATGTGAATATCAATCACTCGTGTTTCTGGTAAAACACGGCAATTATAAATATAAAGAAATTATAAGAATATGTATGAGAATATGTATGCTGTATAACTCATTTCCCTGGGATTGTAGTTCAATCGGTCAGAGCACCGCCCTGTCAAGGCGGAAGCTGCGGGTTCGAGTCCCGTCAGTCCCGACCTAGAATCCGATGAATCCATCAATTCATCTCTCCATTTTCTGTGAAGGGGGGGCAAGGGGCAGAATTGAATTCTCAGCGGTGGACCTTATTTCTTTCGTTTTTCGTTTCGCATTTCTCATCGAACAAATACGGTAATTTCAATTACTTCAACTAGTACCGATTGATGGGAGAGAGACATATGTAGATTGAATTGATCGGTGGTATCACCATATTTAGGATTCCAAGAGAGACTGTACTGGTCTGGCTTTTTCGATTGCTCCTGATCAATGGAATGAAATAGAGTACCCATATGTTTTCTGGGAACACATACACAAATTGTATTCGTTTATTGTACGATACACAATTAACTTAATATAGAATATAGTTACCCCGACAGCGACAGAGTACTTTTCAGATGAAACCTACCCCCTTTTCTAACTCCGATTTTGTGTAACCTCAATTACGAATTGAAAACAATTTCTCTATCTCATTTGAATTGCATACTTTCTTTTTGATGTATGTGTCTCAGTCCTCAATCCAAGGAAAGAGGATACTAATATAATAAAAGATCAAACAAAGATCCGCCTCTCTTGTCTTGTTCTAGGGAGGGAAGGAATGAATAGATTTTTTTCTTCCTATTTTACCCCATCGAAGAAAGAACAAAATCAATAAATAAAATAGTGAATTTATCGGAATATTCGATCTTTTTTTTATACCGGGACCCATTTTTATCACACTTCTCTGTCTCCCAAGAAGATTAGATCATCACAAAAACTTCGCTTAGAACTTAACTCATCCTTTTTTCCATTTCACTCCTACTGTTTGGGTCTGTGACCAATGGAACACCGGTTAGATAATACCTCATCAGATGATTGTATAAGGAAGACGGTAGGTTATAGAAAAGAAAGAGTGGAAATGAGAAATTCAATGGGATTCTTGATTGAATCAGGAATCCCATTTTGGATTCGGTATGGATAAAGGATCTTCCTATGTTATACTATTCAATTCTCGACGATGAATCCGATTTGATAGATCAGATATTGTTATTCATGATATTGATCCGATTCAGTATCATCAGGATGCAATCCATCCCATGGAATTTTCAGGAGAAAGACTTATTATCTCTATGGGATTAGATCCCGAGTTATTGCAAAGCAAAAAAAAAAAACGATGAGATTATGGAAGTCAATATTCTCGCATTTATTGCTACTGCGCTGTTCATTCTAGTTCCTACTGCTTTTTTACTTATCATCTACGTAAAAACAGTCAGTCAAAATGATTAATTTGAATGAAACTTGTAGTTCTTATCAATGATTGAAGAAATGAAAGGAATTCAAATCCCAAGTCTTAAATGAAATGAGTGGATTGGAGTCAGCAGTATATGAGATAGTATGGTAGAAAGAACTATATGAACCTTTCTACCACACTATCTATTATTGTATTGTATAAAGTTGTATAAAGATATGTGCTTGATATGGATCAATCTATAATATGTATCTACATATGTCTACATGTAAATAGCACTCCAATTCTATTTCTTCGCTACATCCATTTGTATTGATTCCGATCAATCTGAAATAATCGAACGTCAACTCTTCTAATTCCTAAGTTTCTGATTATTTTCAATATGGATCCCGAGATCTATCGAAACAATCAATGTAGGAAGAATAGTATGGGCATATATTATATAAATTATATAAAAGGAAAAAAAAATAGGGGTTGGTTGCTCCTCATTGTAATATCCATAATTCTGGTAAGGGCCGGTTCATCGAAATAGAATATTTAGGAAGAATTCGGTTGGAAAAAATTTCCATTTCCTATCATGTGTGTTCAGTTTGGAAATACGAACATGGGAATTAAATCATTGAAATCTTTGTTTGATCGAAGGGTTCTTATTCATATATTACTGGATTCTGGTAGAATTTTTGAAATGGGTATATTTTTTTTTTTAGCTTCGCAGAATGATCTATTAAACAATTGATACAATTCGATTACTCAACTCAATTATCAATTAGTAGTACCCCTAGAGTCCACTTCTTCCCCATACTACGAGTGAAAGGGAAAATGTAAAGACTACCATTAAAGCAGCCCAAGCGAGACTTACTATATCCATGTGAATTATGTCCCCTATCTCTATGAATATGAAGGAATTATTCCATTATTTATCATTAATAATAGTGGAATCAATGGTGCAGAGTCAAAATGGGATTCTGACCTAATGCTATTGATGAACCAATCCAATGAATACACTCGTAACAAGTTCCTATATGATTTCTGGTAGAATTGGGAAGCATTAATCACAAGCAAGATACACAGTTACCCCCTTGGAAGTTTCAAGGGAATCTTACTAATGGAATATGTAGGAATAGTAAGACCTATTGTTTGTTGCCTTTCATAAGCAAAAGGCCGAAAAATATACGATCAAGATCGATAACTATCTATCACATACCTCTATCTCACATCTAAGCCTTACTGTCTCTGTTTCTGTGAAACAATCGGGAGACACCCTATTACATTC